GGCTGTTCAAACAGGCACAGGTCAACTAAATGGTATTCCCGTAGCAATCGGTGTTATGGATTTTCAGTTTATGGGGGGTAGTATGGGATCGGTGGTGGGCGAGAAAATCACACGTTTGGTCGAGTATGCTACCAATAAATTTTTACCTCTTATTCTAGTGTGTGCTTCGGGGGGAGCACGCATGCAAGAAGGAAGTTTGAGCTTGATGCAAATGGCTAAAATATCTTCTGCTTTATATGATTTTCAATCAAAGAAAAAGTTATTCTATGTATCAATCCTTACATCTCCTACTACGGGTGGGGTAACAGCTAGTTTTGGTATGTTGGGAGATATCATTATTGCAGAACCCAATGCCTACGTTGCATTTGCAGGTAAAAGAGTAATTGAACAAACATTGAATAAGACAATACCGGAGGGTTCACAAGCGGCTGAATATTTATTCCATAAGGGCTTATTCGATCCAATCGTACCACGTAATCCTTTAAAGGGCGTTCTGAGTGAGTTATTTAAGCTCCACGCTTTCTTTCCTTTGAATCGAAAAATGAAAACAAGTAGAGACTTATATCCTTAATTTAATAAATGATTTAATATTCATTCATTTTTCATTTTATAAATTTGGTTTGTGATAATCAAGTATTTATTTAGTTTATAGGAATTAAGGTAAAAACCCCAAGAATGGGTTTTTCTTTCTTTGGTAACATAAGATTGAATTGTAAAAAGAACCATGCGGGTCATTTTTTTTCCCGATATTCCTGATTTCTAATCAGGAAATCTCTATCAAACAAAATAAAAAAGAGTGAATTCTGTCTCTTTCTTCTGTGAAATTAGGCAGGGGGGGGGTCCTGCATCTTTCTATATCCCCCGAGAACCCTCGGTTTTACTAAGAATACCTTTTGTGGGGTCGTAGTCTAACTAATTTTTCGGGAGGGGAATAATCAAAATAAACAATAATAAGAAGAAAAAAATCACTAATGAACAAAAAAAGAACAACATAATAATAAAAAAAAATGACATATATATATTTCATGTAGAAAGATGACTAAGCCCAATTATTTACATATTTCCACCCTTGATTTACACTTATTATATACTTACCGAGTATATTATATATATAATAGATATATTTTTTTAATATATTAGTCTTATATTATAGACTCCTTATTATATCTTAGTATATATACCTAATATACTCTTCCGTTATATACTCTTTATTAGTGTATATACTCACTTAAGTAGACTTAGTATAATAGTATAATTATATATGAATTATAAGCTATCTTTATAACAATAACAGGTACAAATATTAAATCGAGGTACCCATTCTATGACAACTCCCAACTTACCCTCTATTTTTGTGCCTTTAGTGGGCTTAGTATTTCCGGCAATTGCAATGGTTTCTTTATCTCTTCATGTTCAAAAAAACAAAATTTTTTAGATACGATGGGGCCAAATCTTATCTATTTTTTTTTCAAGCCTTACTTGGATCATAACGCGAATATTCTATTTAGTAGATTAGTAGATTAGTAGATTAGTAGAATAGGGTATAACGTGTGACTTCCTCCGAGCATAAGCTCATATGCGTACGTAAACACGATCTATGAGTAAATGAATTAGAGCTATTTGAAAATAGATCGGTGAGTTTATGAAATGTAAAGTCAATATATCTATACGGATATATGCGGATATCTATAATAAATCATATGGAAAGGGATGTTATTATTTTAGTTTAGAGTTCAGCAATTCGATGAAGTACTCCTAAAGGTTCACATCCTAATAGTGCTAGTTGATGCGGGTTACTTCGGAAACAAAAAAATGAAAGTCAATTTTTTTGGTTATTCCCCAATTCCAATAAAATGCAACCAGATCGAGTATAGTATGAGTTGGCGATCAGACCGTATATGGATAGAACCTATAACCGGGTCTCGAAAAACGAGTAATTTCTGCTGGGCCTTTATCCTTTTTTTTGGTTCATTAGGGTTTTTGTTGGTTGGAACTTCCAGTTATCTTGGTAGGAATTTTATATCTTTATTTCCCTCTCAGGAAATCATTTTTTTTCCGCAAGGGCTCGTGATGTCTTTCTATGGAATCGCAGGTCTCTTTATTAGCTCCTATTTGTGGTGCACAATTTCGTGGAATGTAGGTAGTGGTTATGATCGATTCGATATAAAAGAAGGAATAGTGTGTATTTTTCGTTGGGGATTTCCTGGAAAAAATCGTCGTATCTTCCTTCGATTCCTTATGAAAGACATTCAGTCCATCAGAATAGAAGTTAAAGAGGGTGTTTATGCTCGTCGTGCCCTTTATATGGAAATCAGGGGCCAGGGGTCCGTTCCCTTGACTCGTACTGATGAGAATTTGACTCTACGAGAAATTGAGCAAAAAGCCGCTGAATCGGCCTATTTCTTGCGTATACCAATTGAAGTATTTTGAAAAAAGAACTCAAGAATGACTGCTCTCTTAGCAAGAGGGAAAAAACTCAAGAATCCTCTTTTTTCTATAGCATAACTTAAGTTTCTTCAGAACGCCCATTCGAGCCAAAAGCAAACGTACACGGAACAATCATAAAACCAAAGTGTTTTTTTTGTCCACAAAACCTTTTTATGCGTATGTAAAGTCACTTAACTCAATTCAGTAACAAAACAAGTAACAAATCAAAATAATAGACTCATCCAATATATTTCATATATCAACAAATTTTGGAATGGAATAAAGAGTTTCTCTTTTTTTTTTTATTTCTTCATTCTAATTTGAAGTGAACTCTTTTTTATTCGATTTCTGTATTGTTTTTCTGTATTCTTTCTAAATTAAAGGACTAACCACTTTACTGAATCACAAATAAAAAAAGGGGGAATAGATTTAGGGGCTCTATGACTTGTAATGGAATAGAACTGATGCTTGATAGAAATATTAGTATCGTATAGAGTCGACAAATGGGGTGATTAAAAATTCACAGACGAAAAAATGGCAAAAAAGAAAGTATTCATTTCCCTTCTATATCTTGCATCTATAGTATTTTTGCCTTGGTGGATCTCTCTCTCATTTAATAAAAGCCTGGAATCTTGGGTTACTAATTGGTGGCACGCTAGGAACTCCGAAATTTTTTTGAATGATATTCAAGAAAAGAGTATTCTAAAAAAATTCATAGAATTAGAGGAACTCTCGCTCTTGGACGAAATAATAAAGGAATACCCGGAAACACATTTACAAAATCTTCACAGCGGAATCTACAAAGAAACGATTCAATTGATCAAGATGCACAATGAGGATTGTATTCATACGATTTTGCATTTCTCGACAAATATAATATCTTTCGTTATTCTAAGTGGTTGTTCTATTCTAGGTAATGAAGAACTTGTTATTCTTAACTCTTGGGTTCAAGAATTCCTCTATAATTTAAGCGATACAATAAAAGCTTTTTCTATTCTTTTATTAACCGATTTATGTATAGGATTCCATTCGCCGCACGGTTGGGAACTAATGATTGGCTATGTCTACAAAGATTTTGGATTTTCTCATAATGAGCAAATTATATCGGGTCTTGTTTCTACTTTTCCGGTCATTTTAGATACAATTTTTAAATATTGGATCTTTCGTTATTTAAATCGCGTTTCTCCGTCACTTGTAGTGATTTATCATTCAATGAATGACTGAAAAATGATCGACCGATCCAATTATAATGTTTCTTACTTTATACATAAGTAATTCTTACTTTATACATAAGTAAAACATTCAAAATTTTACTTATTCTTTCTACCCGTACAGGGGATTCCTTCAATATTTCAGTGAAACTATTTCAGTAAATAGCAGAATCATAGATAGGGAACTATACTAGCGACTTATCTAATTTTATTGTAGAATTTTTCGGGATCAATGATTGGACCATGCAAACTAGAAATACCTTTTCTTGGATAAAGGAGGAGATTACTCGATCTATTTCCGTCTCGCTCATGATATATATAATAACTCGGGCACCCGTTTCGAATGCATATCCCATTTTTGCACAGCAGAGTTATGAAAATCCGCGAGAAGCTACTGGCCGTATTGTATGTGCCAATTGCCATTTAGCTAATAAGCCCGTAGATATCGAGGTTCCGCAAGCGGTACTTCCCGATACTGTATTTGAAGCAGTTGTTCGAATTCCTTATGATCTGCAACTGAAACAAGTTCTTGCTAATGGCAAAAGGGGAGCTTTGAATGTAGGGGCTGTTCTTATTTTACCTGAGGGTTTTGAATTAGCCCCCCCCGATCGTATTTCTCCCGAGATTAAAGAAAAGATAGGCAATCTGTCTTTTCAGAGTTATCGTCCCACTAAAAAAAATATTCTTGTGATAGGTCCTGTTCCTGGTCAGAAATATAGCGAAATCACCTTTCCTATTCTTTCCCCCGATCCCGCTACTAAGAAAGATGTTCACTTCTTAAAATATCCCATATACGTAGGCGGGAACAGGGGACGGGGTCAGATTTATCCCGACGGGAGCAAGAGTAATAATAATGTTTATAATGCTACCGCGGTAGGTATAGTAAGCAAAATCATACGAAAAGAAAAGGGGGGATACGAAATAACCATAGTGGATGCATCAGATGGACGTCAAGTGGTTGATATTATCCCTCCAGGGCCAGAACTTCTTGTTTCAGAGGGCGAATCCATCAAACTTGATCAACCATTAACGAGCAATCCTAATGTGGGTGGATTTGGTCAGGGGGATGCGGAAATAGTACTTCAAGATCCATTACGTGTCCAAGGACTTTTGCTATTCTTGGCATCTGTTATTTTGGCACAAATCTTTTTGGTTCTTAAAAAGAAACAGTTTGAGAAGGTTCAATTGTCCGAAATGAATTTCTAGATCCGCAAATTGATCAACATCAAGCTCTAAAAAAAATCCCATTTTTATTGGCAATTATGTTATGTAATTATGTATGATCAAAAAAATTATGAAAAGTCTTTTGCTTGTTTATATTTTTTTTTCTACCAGATTTCGGGAATTGAATTACTTGTCCCG